AGTCTAGGGTCTATCGGTAAGGACGTGAAATACGAAATAACAAGGGAGAGACTTTGAACTTGTTTGTCCTAACTGAAAAGGGTGAATTGAATAGTTAATTGAAACATCTTACTAGACTATGAGGAATACATCAACTGAGATTCCGTGCGTAGCGGCGAGCGATAGCGGAGAAATTGTCTCAAACAGATAATTAAGATGATTGGACATCTAGACTAAACCCCGATAGACACCTATAGAGAAAGTACCGTGAGGGAAAACCTCAGAATTGGTTCTAAAAGTTACCTTTTGCATAATGGGCCTGCAAGACAAAATTTGGCAAGCTTAAGTAGTAAATGAAGGCGTAGTGAAAGCAAGAGAAAACTCGTTAGTCAAATTCCCCGAAACCAAGTGATCTAACCATGGCCAGGTAGCTATGCTGACCGAACCAGTGATTGTGGCAAAAATCTTGGATGAGCTGTGGTTAGCGGTGAAATACTAGTCGAACTTGGATATAGCTGGTTCTCTACGAAACTTATCTTAGTAAGGCGCCCCAAGTTGATTCGCCCCCAACCCCGGGGGCTTGAATTACTGGTGTAGTAAGACTATGGCGATAAGGCCCCTAGTCAAAAGGGGCAAGCCCCAACCAGAAATTAAAGTCACTAATACAGATTAAGTGTATAAAGAGGGTTCAACTTAGACAAACAGGAAGTAGGCTTGGAAACAGCCATCTGCACAGGAAAACGTAAAAGTTCACTGAATGAGCTAGGAAACTCTGAGAATTAAGGCGGCTAAATCTGTAACTGAAATTCTGGAAGCCAGATCGTAAGGAAGCATTAACTGGCTTGGTAGTAGAGCGTTCTGTGGGCACGATGTGCGCACCTTGTGAGATAAACAGAAGTGATAATGCAGGCATGAGTAGTACAAGATTCACTCCCAAATAAATATAACCAGCTTCTAAGGACATTACGCCCGATGGATTATAATTCTTATACCTGTTCAGGAAAAATATTATGGTACTTCGTACCTTCAACTGTTATTTATGGGATTTAGATCTAGGCATAATCTCTCTTAAGGAACTCGGCAAAATAAGATCTCGACTGTTTACCAAAAACATAGCTCTCTGCTAAAGGCTACTGAAGTATAGGGGGTGAATTCTGCCCAATGGTTGTATAGTGAAACTGAGGACTAACGTCTAAAGCGAAACCCAACTGAATGGCTGCGGTAACTCTGACCGTGATAATGTAGCACAATAAATAGCCAATTAATTGTTGGCGGGTATGAATGGAACCACGAGGGTCTTACTGTCTCAAGAGGAAAGCCGATGAAATTATAGTTGTAGTGAAGATACTACATAAACATTGTAAGACGAAAAGACCCTATCGAGCTTTACTGGATACCGATAGCGTTAATTTAAAATGATCGATACTAAGTATCCTGATTTTGAGTTAATAATTTTTGTTGGTAGGACAGTTTAGTTGGGGCGACTACCTTTGAATAAGAAACGAAGGCGAGCTTATGGTATACAAAGCTAATCTCATTAGCCTGACAGTGAGGGGGACACCCCTAGCTGGCACAAGGACTACGTCCTATGTGGGCGATAATGACCCGATATGATTGTCCAAAACAAATATCGAAAGCGGATAAAAGCTACCGTAGGGATAACAGCGTAATATTGTCGGAGAGTTCTTATCGAGGACAGTGTTTGCGACCTCGATGTTGAATTGCGGTGCCCTGGTGCTGTAGAAGGTACCTCAGGTTGGTCTGTTCGACCATGAAAACCGTACATGATTTGAGTTCAGAGCGTGGTGACACAGCTCGGTTTCTATCTACAATGTTCAATCCCAACTTTCTGAGTCCTAGTACGCAAGGAATGGTCTCAGCGATGCTCGACTATATTGGCCCCATCGACGTAATTAACTTCTGGCTGCTGCAAAGAAGGAAAACAAAAGGTTTGGGGATTAATAAGGTGCCACGAAAGTGGTACACCTTCTCATATGCCATGTGGGTGCACAGCCCCTGGCATACTATGGAATTAACACTAGGGCTCATTATACTAATAGTGTTGACGTATGGATTAAAGGCCCCGACTTTAAGATTAGCTATGCTACTTGCGGGTGCTGTGGGGGCTGCTGGGCTATTAGCTGTGCCCCACCTACTATGTTGGACACAGGCTATTAAGATGTTGGTGATGCTGAGTGGGTTAGCTATACTATGTATGCTGGACCATCGAACATCGCATCGATCAAGCTCTTTATTGATTTTATTAGTGATCTTAGGTAATTTGTTACTTATTGGGTCAACAAATTTAATTTCTATATATTTAGCATTAGAAATGCAAACATTATGTATGTTTATCTTAGTGGCCTACAATAAAAACTCATTGTTATCGGCAGAAGCTGGGCTGAAATACTTCGTGTTAGGGGCACTATCTTCGGGGCTGTTCCTGTTTGGTTGCGCCCTAATTTATGGCTCCACAGGAGAGCTTGAACTTCAACTTATTCGTACGAGTATAGTATCTTATGGGATATTAGCTGGTAAGTGTCTTATTACTATTTCACTGTTGTTTAAAGTATCTGCAGCCCCATTTCATATGTGGGCCCCCGATGTCTACGAAGGGGCCCCAACTTGGGTAGCTGCGCTATTATCTATCGTGCCTAAACTGGGGGTCCTAGCTATTATAGTACAAATAGGCTTAAATGAAATGGGGTTATTAATAGCCGGATTAATTTCTTTGATTGTCGGGGCTATAGGAGCTTTGAATCAAACTCGAATAAAAAGACTACTAGCTTATAGCGGGATAAGCCACATGGGGTTTGTGTTGCTTGGAATAGCTATTGGGTCTATAGAAAGTCTTCAGGCGAGTTTAATGTATATAGGTGCTTATATAATAACTCAAGTTCTACTTTGGTCTGTAGTACTAATCATATCTCCTAAAAGAGACATGCTTATTGAGTTTAGTGGTGTTTCAAGATTAAGCCCAATGTTAGCATTAGCATTAGCTACAGGTTTATTGTCTACTGCAGGAATTCCCCCTTTAATTGGGTTTTTAACTAAATGGTATATTATCTTAGCAGCTGTTGGTCAAGGTTACTATCTTAGCGCTTTAACAGCTTTAGTTTGTTCCGTGATAGCTGGAGTTTATTACCTTAGATTAGTTAAAATTATGTTTTATCAACCTTTGTCGACGCCTTTAGTGATAACAAATATACTAAATTCTCCACGTGACAGCGTAGCACCGGAGGAAACGGGTTTAGGCAAGGCAATATTAATAGGGGTAAGTTTATATTTAGTATTAACAATTATAGTGTGTCCTAGTTTGTTCTTTCAGTTAACACATTTGATTATTTTAGATTTATTCCCATGTATCTTCTAGTTATATTAATACCGTTACTAAGCGCAGTCGGAAGCGGACTAGGGGGTCGCTATTTAGGAAGAAAAGGGGCTGGCTTGTTAAGTTCTGTGTGGGTTCTCGCCAGTAGCCTTCTCTCTTTTGTATTATGTTATGAAATCCTTATTAATGGGTCTACAGTGTATATAGAGTTAGGCAGATGGATAGAGTCAGACTTACTAATAACTAGCTTTGGCTTACAATTTGATATGGTAACAGCTGTAATGTTAATAGTAGTAACCACAATTAGCGGGCTAGTTCATGTCTATTCTACAAGTTATATGAGAGAAGACCCTCATTTACCTAGATTCATGAGCTATCTGTCTCTATTTACCTTTTTTATGTTGGTTTTAGTTACTAGTAATAATTATGTGCAATTATTTATTGGTTGGGAAGGTGTTGGTTTATGTTCTTATTTATTAATTAACTTTTGGTTTACGCGCATACAAGCTAATAAGGCGGCAATTAAGGCAATGTTAATCAATAGAATAGGAGATATAGGATTAATGCTAGCTATTATATTAATCTGGAAAGAATTTGGGGTATTAGATTACTGTAGTTTATTCTCCGCTTTATCACCATCTTCAGCTTGTACTTGGATTTGTATATTACTAACTATAGGGGCCGTAGGCAAATCTGCCCAATTAGGGTTACATACTTGGTTGCCGGATGCTATGGAGGGTCCCACACCTGTTTCGGCCCTAATTCACGCAGCAACAATGGTAACAGCAGGGGTGTTTTTAATTATAAGATCAGCTCCCCTTTTTGATTACTCTCCAACTGCAACAATTATTGTGGGGTTAGTTGGCTCCTTAACTGCTTTTTTTGCAGCTACAGTAGGATTAGTCCAATCGGATATAAAAAAAGTTATTGCTTATTCTACTTGTAGCCAATTAGGATACATGGTAATGGCTTGTGGCACTTATAGCTGTCTAAGTAGTTTATATCACCTATTAACTCATGCTTTCTTTAAGGCTTTATTATTCTTGGGGGCAGGCTCAATAATTCATGCTCTTCTAGATGAACAAGATCTTAGAAAAATGGGGGGAATAATTCGGGGCCTACCTCTAACATATGTATTAATGTTGATTGGTTCATTGTCTTTAGCTGGTTTTCCCTATTTATCTGGATTTTACTCTAAAGATTTAATATTAGAATTAACTTATAATAATTATTGTTTAATCTCTATTTATTGGTTAGCTTCAATTACAGCCTTCTTAACTGCTTTTTACTCATTCCGATTAATATACTTAAGTTTTGTGTCTAAGCCTAATTTAACACGTATGAGCGCACAACACTTACAAGAAGCTGATTGGAACTTATTGGGTCCTTTATTAGTATTAGCAATAGGGAGTATCTTAGTTGGTTATATCGCTCAAAATCTGGTGTTTGCGCCAGGTATACGTCCCTTGCCGCTTGTGCCCACAATAGTCTCTTTAGCCCCAGTTATTATGTCCGTAACAGGGATATTACTAGTGTTTATACTTCGTCCGTATATTATTTATTATATTACACGCCCTAGCATATATGGTTTCTTATTTTATGCCTGGGAGTTTAATCAAATAGCAAATTATTATATTGGAAGCACAGTTTGGAAGTTCGGCCATATTGTCTCTTATCGTACTATAGATAGGGGGATTTTAGAGATTTTAGGCCCCACTGGAATAGCCCGATTCATGGTTGAGAGAACTAAAGAGTTAAGCAGCTTACAATCTGGTTTATTATTTAATTATGCATTAATGATATTAGTTGGAACAGCTATCGCACTTAAGTGCCTAGTCGTAAATTAGAAACAGGATGAAGGAAAGTTCTTTTCCAAGTCCGGAGTAATCTCCTAAGATAGGAGAAAACTAGCCGCAAGGTAGTGGCTGGTAATTATATATTAATATGATATTAGCTTGTATAGTGGGCTCTATATTAATAAGTATAGTAACAATAGCATTAATTCCAAGGGAAAATAGTATGAAACTACGCCAGCAAGCGTTAGAGTGGTCTCTGATTACATTTGCTCTTTCTGTTTTATTATTAGTTAGCCTTCATCAAGAAGCTCAATTTCAACAGATAATAGAATTCAATTGGGTAAGTACAATGGGTTGGTTTGAAGGTTCTCCGATATTGTTTGCTATTGACGGGATCTCTATATTTTTCATTGTATTAAGTACTTTATTAACACCTATTTGTATTTTAGTAAGTTGGAATAGTATTAAGTTTCTTGTTAAAGAGTATATTATATGCCTTTTAGGGATGGAATTATTATTAATTGGGGTATTTTCAACATTAGATCTGTTAATATTTTATGTGTTATTTGAGAGCATATTAATACCTATGTTCTTAATAATCGGAGTATGGGGAGCTCGGGCAGAGAAGATAAAAGCTGCCTATTATTTCTTCTTTTATACTTTAGTCGGCTCAATATTAATGTTACTTAGCATAGCAGTTATTTATAGAATAACAGGTACAACCGACTATTTATCTTTAACTAACATTCAGATTGATAGTAACATTCAAATTTGGTTATTTATAGGTTTCTTCCTTAGTTTAGCAGTTAAGATACCTATGATACCTTTTCATATATGGTTACCTCTTGCGCATGTTGAGGCTCCTTTAGCTGGTTCAGTGATTCTAGCTGGAATATTGTTAAAATTAGGGGGTTATGGATTCATTCGATTCGCTTGGCCTCTTTTCCCCGAAGCAACAGAGTATTTAGCACCAATTGTACTAACGTTATCATTAATAGCAGTGATATATGGGAGTTTAACTACTTGCAGACAGGTAGATGCGAAACGTCTGATAGCCTATTCCTCGGTAGCTCATATGGGAATAGTAACAATAGGTTTATTTACTCATACGATGGAGGGTCTAATAGCCTCTATATTCTTAATGATAGCTCATGGAGTGGTTAGCCCTGCTTTATTTATAGCAGTGACGCTGCTCTATGAGAGACATCATACAAGGTTGATTAGGTATTATAGGGGAGTAGTTATGACTATGCCCCTATTTTCTATCATATTTATGGTGTTTACTTTAGCTAATATTGCTGTTCCTCTTAGTTGTAACTTTGTTGGAGAATTTTTATCCTTAGTAGCTGCTTTTTCTACTAGTACATCATTAGGTATTCTTACCTCAACTAGTATGGTTATAGCTGCTGCTTATTCGTTATATTTATATAATAGAATTTGTTTCGGGCAACTTTCTCCATATTTAATATTTTCGAGAGATATTAATAGACGAGAGTTTAATGGGCAATTACCGTTAATAGTAGTTATTGTATTATTGGGGGTAGTTCCATACCCCCTAATCGAGTTAGTTCGTGTATGTTTGCCCAGATTTTTATAATTTTTCCTCTTTCCTGTGCCTACTTGGTCTATATGTGTATCTATTTTATTTTTAAAGGTGGTAGGGGCAGGAGTTGAACCTGCATAACCAGATTATGAGTCTGAGAACTTGCCGTTAGTTGACCCTACAAGCTGAGCTTAGCTAAGCACTATGTAACCATGGCCCGGGCTAAGAGCCCCACCAGTAAATACATACATATAAAAACAACCAAACTACATCTACAAAATGCCAATACCAACTAGCAGCCTCAAAACCAAAATGATGATGACGAGTATAGTGATAACCTATTAGTCTAGCTAAACATACAGTCAAAAATATGGTTCCGATTATAACATGGAAACCATGAAAACCTGTGGCCATAAAAAAGGTTGAACCATATACGGAGTCTGAAATTGCAAAGGGGGCTTCGTAATATTCCATAGCTTGTAGGGCTGTGAACTGAATCCCAAGTATTACGGTACAAGTAAGTGATTGTATGGCCTCTAATCTTTGTCCGCTAACTATGGCGTGATGTGCCCATGTGACTGTTGCCCCAGAACTAAGTAATATAGCTGTATTTAATAAGGGCACAGAAAATGGGTCTAATACTTCTATACCAACAGGAGGCCAAACAGCCCCTAATTCTATAGTGGGAGATAAGCTACTATGAAAGAAAGCCCAAAAGAACGCAAAGAAGAAGCAAACTTCAGAAGTAATAAAAAGGATCATACCATATCTTAATCCTCTTTTTACTATTTGAGTGTGGTGTCCTTGGAAAGTGGCTTCTCTAATAATATCTCTCCACCAAACAAACATTGTTAATATTATTGTCATTGCGCCTAAATACATTATCCATGTATAACTATAATGAAAATATAACACTGAGCCCACTGTGATCAGTAGTGCCCCAATTGAGCCTATATAAGGCCATGGACTAGGGTCCACTAAATGATAAGGGTGATAAGCCTTACTCATGGCTCCCCGGCGGGGAATCGAGCGGAGACTAATACTCCTACCCAACAATTATTCTAAGTGTGGGTTAATGTAGATTTAGAGTATCATTAATGTATATGGTAGTTAACAAACAAAATACATATGCTTGAATCAAGGCCACGGCAATTTCTAGTAGAGTTATAAAACCCATTACTAATATTGGGGCTAAGCTTAAAACTAACATTCCATTACTAATCATTGCAAACCCAAAACTTGCTAATATAGCAAATAAAAGGTGCCCAGCAGATAAATTAGCAGCTAATCGAACACCTAAAGAGATTGCTCGGGAAAGATAGCTAACTGTTTCAATTATAACTAATAGGGGGGCCAATGATAAAGGAGCCCCGCTAGGCATCATCATTGAAGCAAAGTTCCAACGGTATTGTGTTATCCCCAATATTGTCACTGCTATTAAAATAGATAAACTTAACCCGAAAGTGACAACAATATGGGCAGTTGGGGTAAATACATAGGGAAATAGACCTAACAGATTTAATCCAGCAATAAACGTAAATAGGGTTATAATAAGTGTAAAATATTGATTTCCCTTATTAGCTGTAGAATCTTTTACTAATCCTAAAAAGTGGGTATAAATAATCTCTTGTATAGCCTGCAATCTTGTAGGTATTAATTTATATGAACAACTTCCTATTAATATTACACTAAATAGGATAAGCATCATAAGAGAAGAATTAGTAATTATACCCCCAATTATCCGAACTACATTAAATTGATCAAAGAAAGAAGCTGCCATATTGAATATAAAGTACCTATATCCTTATGATTAGTAGGAAATGGGCCTATCTACGGAGTATATCTTGTAGTATAGCATATGCTCGATTAACCCCGAGCCTCTTACTAGGGGCTGCCCCCTCTTCCTGTAGTATACTTCTTATACGTAAATTATTTTGAATTTTAGGTAAAATAAATAAACTCATAGTACTATAAAGTGCTAACAAGATTATTAATGTCCAGCTATATTGAGTTAAATAGGCAGTTATATCTAAGTGAGGCATTATTCGATGATTGAAAGATCTTCTAAAGATCAGCACATAATGAAGATAGCCAGCTGATATATTTATCCATGCTAACAGCTTCTATAACAATGGGCATAAAAGAGTGATTAGCGCCACATAACTCGGAACATTGACCATAAAATAATCCCGGTCTTTTAGCTAAAAATCCGGTTTGATTAAGACGTCCAGGCACAGCATCCATTTTAATAGCTAATGAGGGGATAGCAAATGAGTGAAGCACATCCGCGCCTGTAACTAGAACTCTTACATAAGTATCAACGGGAACAACCATTCTATTGTCAACCTCTAATAATCGGAGATCGCCGGGTTGAAGGTCACTCGTGGGTATCATATAAGAATCAAATTCTAAGGTACTATCTTCACCTAAGGCAGTTTGATAGTCTGAATACTCATAAGACCAGTACCATTGATGACCTATGGCTTTTACTGTCACACCGGGTTCTACTATCTCGTCCATCAAATAAAGTAGTTTCAAAGAAGGGAATGCTATAAACACTAATATAACTGCTGGAATTATAGTCCAAACAATTTCTATAGTGACTCCTTCAATAAGATAGCGATGATAAGCTTGGCCTGTTAATCCTCTTATAATTAACCATAATACAGTTGTTATTATAATAATTAAAATAAACATAATTTGGTTATGAAGGAATAGAATCTCTTCCATAACAGGACTAGCAGCATCTTGGAAGCTTAGTTGAAATGGCTCAGCCGCGTCACGTAGGAGCGAGGCCTCTAATAATGCATTAATTGGAGTTTTCATTCTTCTCTAGCCCTGTTACTTTGTTGACACACCCAAAAGCTTTCCCAATTCCGTATACGGGCCCAAGAGTGTTCTCACTTACTTTAGACTACTCTTAATCTAGAGTAAGCATGAACAAATATCTCACACGTTGGCTATTTTCTACTAATCATAAGGATATAGGTACTTTATATTTACTATTTGGTGCTTTTTCTGGGATGGCGGGGACAGCTTCAAGTATGTTAATACGCCTAGAACTGTCAGCCCCAGGTAGTATGTTAGGAGATGATCATCTATATAATGTGATTGTTACATCACATGCTTTATTAATGATTTTCTTCCTGGTAATGCCAGTAATGATCGGGGGATTCGGAAATTGGTTTGTGCCAATTATGATTGGTGCGCCCGATATGGCCTTTCCTAGATTAAACAATATCAGTTTCTGGTTATTACCACCTTCTCTAATATTATTGGTTGGTTCTATGTTTGTGGAACAAGGGGCAGGTACAGGCTGGACCATTTATCCCCCACTATCAAGCATTCAAGCCCACTCAGGGGGAGCAGTGGATATGGCTATATTTAGTTTACATCTAGCTGGGATATCTTCCATTTTAAGTTCTATTAATTTTATAACTACTATAATTAACATGAGGGTTCCTGGGATGAGTATGCATAGACTACCTCTATTCGTGTGGTCTGTATTAATTACTACAATATTATTATTATTATCTTTACCAGTGTTGGCTGGGGCAATTACAATGTTATTGACAGATAGAAATTTTAATACAACATTCTTTGACCCTGCGGGAGGAGGAGATCCTATTTTATTCCAGCACTTATTTTGGTTTTTTGGACACCCTGAAGTCTATATATTAATTCTCCCAGGATTTGGTATGGTATCTCAAATTATACCCACATTTTCTGCTAAACAACATATTTTTGGTTATCTAGGTATGGTCTATGCTATGATTTCTATTGGAGTGTTAGGTTTTATCGTTTGGGCTCACCACATGTTCACCGTTGGTATGGATGTCGATACTCGTGCCTACTTTACTGCTGCCACCATGATTATTGCTGTTCCTACAGGGATTAAGATCTTTAGCTGGCTAGCTACTATATACGGGGGAAGCCTGCGGCTCGATACGCCCATGTTGTGGGCTATTGGATTCGTGTTCCTATTTACCATTGGTGGTTTAACTGGAGTTATATTAGCTAATAGTTCATTAGATATAGCACTACACGATACTTATTATGTAGTAGCTCACTTCCATTATGTGTTGTCTATGGGGGCCATATTTGCTATATTTGGGGGATACTACTATTGGTTCGGTAAAATCACAGGTTATAGATACAATGAGTTATACGGTAAGATCCATTTCTGGATTATGTTTATCGGAGTCAATTTAACTTTCTTCCCCCAACATTTCTTGGGTTTAGCCGGACTGCCTAGAAGATACTCGGATTTTCCTGATGCCTATCAAGATTGGAACTTAGTTAGTTCTTGCGGAGCTGTAATAGCCCTAGTAGGAATTATATGGTTCATATACTTGTCTTATGAGGCAGTAGCAGCCGAAAGACCCTTTGAGGGTTGGTCAACTTCGCCCGGCTCGTTAGAATGGTCTTTATCTTCTCCGCCTGCTTTTCATACTTATAATGAATTACCGTTTGTTTATCAGCGTAAATTAAGTCATGGGGATGATTTAAATATTATTTCCACATTACTCCTTTGACCTTGGGGAGTCTATAAGGCAATGTGTTCTTCTAATACATGCAAGGCCCTGAATAGGGGCCCTACTGGTGAGGATAAAACGGAGACTATCTCGGTTGACGTATTAGAATAGGTGGGATAGTGGCCCACCTGGTCGAAGATGCGTAGTATAGCCACACTTTCACTGAAACAAGGGGAAGACATTTTGGCAGCAGTAGAGAATCTTGTGCAATGGGTAAACGCTTGACACAGGGTTTCACACTGAGGTCTGTCTAACTAAGTGCCAGCAGACGCGGTTAAACTTAGGGGCCCAGTTTTTATTTCGCATTAGGCGTTAAAGTATGTAGTGAAGCATGATAATAAAGTAAGGTAAACCTCTTGGTAGCGGTAAAATGTTTGAAGCAAGAGTGGAAGTCCGAAGGTGGAGACTCCTTACTCCGTTCATGGGACATCTTCATGAAATACGAAAGCTTGGATAGCAAACAGGATTAGATACCCTGGTAGTCCTCGCCCTAAACTTATACAATAGCTTTATTAGCAAATAACCTTATTGTATGCCTGAATACTCTGATCGCAAGATTGAAACTCAAAAGGCTTGGCTGTTCACTGTTTGAATCAGAGGAGCGTGTAATTTAATACGATGATCCGCGTGTCACCTCACCTTTCCTTGAAAGCGGACTGCCTTTTGTAGGTAGTAGCCGCTCAGGCATTGCATGGCCGTCGTCAGGATAACAATAAGTGTTATCCTTAACCCTATTATGGATTAAGTCAGGTGTCATGGTCTTTATGGAAAGGGATATTATGCGCTACATTATCCTATACAATATACACAGTAAATTAGGAGGCGGAGATTCTCTGAAACGGGAATCTTAAGTAGGATTTGATAGTAATCGGGAAGTAGAGCGTTCCGGTGAATTCTAACCCAGTGTTAGCACAAATCGCCCGTCGTCCCCCTCAAGTTAAGGATACGAGACGCCCCGCGGCGGGGTTATCCCTCCTTTTCGAGAATGGGTAAGTCGTAACATAGTAAGGGTAAGGGAACTTGTTCTTGGGTCAAGTTGTGCGCGTTCAATACGTACTTGGCCGCCCTCCGTAACTAGGATGATGAGTACTATTATTTCAATTATCTCTAAAACGCTTGCAATAATAATACCTCTATTAGTGGCTATAGCTTATTTAACTTTAGCAGAAAGAAAGGTATTAGGGTATATGCAAGCACGAAAAGGACCTAATGTAGTTGGTGTTTATGGGCTATTACAGCCTTTAGCTGACGGATTAAAATTATTCACTAAAGAGATGGCTATTCCCAATCATGCTAATCTGTCGGTTTATATTGTGGCCCCCATTTTATCGCTTACTTTAGCTTTTTTGGCTTGGGGGGTTATTCCTTTTAGCCCCGGTATTGTACTGGCTGATATTAATGTTGGTATCTTATATATCTTTGCTATCAGTTCTATTGGGGTGTATGCTATTTTAATGTCTGGTTGGGGAAGTAACTCTAAATATGCATTCTTAGGGGCTATTAGAGCAGCAGCTCAAATGATTAGCTATGAAGTGTGTATAGGGCTTATTCTAATATCAGTAATATTATGTGCGGGTTCTCTTAATATTACTCAGATTGTTTTAGCTCAAGCCGAAATTTGGTATATAATACCTTTATTTCCAGCTGCCTTAATGTTTTTTGCTTCGGCATTAGCTGAAACTAATCGGGCTCCTTTTGATCTTACCGAGGGAGAATCAGAATTAGTATCTGGATATAATGTAGAATATTCTAGTATGTCGTTTGCCCTATTTTTTTTAGCTGAATACGGCCATATTATTCTAATGAGCTGTTTGATAAGTTTATTGTTTTTAGGTGGTTGGGCACCTTTCACAGGAATTATGGGAATGGGCTGCTTAGCCCTTAAAACTACCGTAGTAGTGTTCGCATTTGTGTGGGTGCGAGCTTCTTTCCCTAGAATGAGATATGACCAACTTATGTATCTATTATGGAAGTCTTACTTACCTTTCAGTCTTGGTTTAATCGTTTTAGTTTCTGGCCTGTTGATAGGTTTAGATGCAGTGCCTTGCTAGCATTTAGGGAGATATTTCCCCTATATTGGGGGTTGATGTACACAAGCTTCCTGAGCGCATGCATATGGAATCACCAAACAAAATGTTACGAATAAGAACTCAACACCCATTAATCTCTATTGTGAATGGGGTGCTGGTTGATCTACCAGCCCCCTCTAATATTAGTTATTACTGGAATTTTGGTTCTTTGTTAGGACTTTGTTTAGCTATTCAATTGATTACCGGAATATTTTTAGCTATGCATTATTGCCCTGACGTTAGTTTAGCTTTTGACTCAATTTCCCATATTTTAAGAGACGTTAATTATGGTTTTATGTTAAAGTATATTCATGCTAATGGAGCTTCATTATTCTTTCTCTGTGTATATATACACATAGGCAGAGGACTTTATTATGGGAGCTATATGAAAATGGAAGTTTGGAATATCGGGGTTATAATTTACTTAGTGATGATGTTAACAGCCTTCTTAGGGTATGTATTACCTTGGGGACAAATGTCCTTTTGGGGAGCCACAGTTATTACTAACTTTTGTTCTGCTATACCTTATATAGGAACAGATATTGTTCAGTGGATTTGGGGAGGATTTAGTGTGTCTAACGCGACTCTTAATCGTTTTTTCTCTTTACATTATCTTTTTCCTTTTCTTATAGTTGGATTAGGCGTATTACATATTATTGGTTTACATACAGCTGGGTCAAATAATCCTTTAGGAATTGACTCTAATATAGACAAAGTTACCTTTCATGTTTATTATACTTATAAGGACTTGTTTGGTATAATGGTACTTAGCACTATTTTAATTATACTTTGTTATTTTATGCCTAATGTATTAGGTGATCCTGAAAATTTCATTCAAGCTAATCCTTTAGTAACTCCTGTCCATATACAACCAGAATGGTACTTCTTGTTCGCATACGCTATATTACGCTCTATACCCAACAAGCTTGGAGGGGTCTTGGCTATGGTATTTAGTATCTTGGTGTTATTATTATTGCCCTTTATTCATACTAGTAAATTAAGAGCTTTAACATTTAGGCCTTTAGGTAAAATAGCATTTTGGTTTTTAGTAGCTGATTTTATACTATTAACCTGGTTAGGGGCTAATCCTGTAGAGGAACCTTATGTTATGGTTGGTCAACTTGCTTCTTTATTCTACTTTTGCTACTTCTTAGTACTGATCCCTTTGTTAGGCTGGGCAGAAAATCACTTACTGAGATAACCCCGGATTATGAGAGACTCTTGTGTACAATCCCCACTAAGACAGTTGAACAAACGTTATTTTATAGCAAATATTTTGTTGATAAGTATTTTGCTGATCCTCAATCTTTGAGAAATTTCTATTGTAGGTGATGATGTTATACTAAATGGACGACCTGTCGGCACGTTTATAGGCCCGTCAGCTAATTTTTCTATAGATTATTACCCCGAGGTGAATCAGTTAAGTGTGGATATTAACGGCAATCTACACGTATACTATAACGAATTGACGGATTCTTCTATTACACATGAATAGCTTATTTCTAGTAATCTCCTTAGGAATAGTTGTAGCTAGTTTTATGGTAATATCTACGCCGAATCCTGTTTATTCAGTATTCTGGTTAGTTATTGCCTTTGTTAATGCTGCTGTTATGTTTATATCGTTGGGATTAGACTATATAGGCTTGATATTTATAATTGTTTATGTGGGGGCTATTGCTATTTTATTCCTGTTCGTAATTATGTTAATTCAACAGCCTAATAAGGTAGATTCTCAAGATCACTCACATTTTTTACCTGTGGGATTATCTGTTATATTCCTATTTTATAGTTTACTAACCAATAGCCCTAAATATATCAGCAATCCTGTTATAGGATCTAGAACTAACATTGGAGCAATTGGAAGTCATCTTTATACAACTTATTATGAATTAGTGTTAATTGCTAGTTTGGTGCTACTAGTCGCTATGATAGGGGCTATATTATTAGCTAAGCAGCCAAATTCACCTTTTCTATATAATTCCCCTGGTGAATCATTACGTAGTAGGCAAGATCTCTTCCTACAAATCAGCAGAGAGCACCTTTAGGTGCCTTCTGGCCAAGTGCTAGTGCACGTCTCCGCTTAAGAACATGGAGTTCAAAGGAATACTAATACTACTTATCGTTAGCGGGACATTATCAATTCTAATTTTAGGGGCATCTTATCTGTTAGGATACAAACAACCCGATATGGAAAAAGTGTCAGTTTATGAATGTGGGTTTGATCCTTTTGATAACCCGGGGAATCCCTTCTCCGTTAGATTCTTCTTAATTGGTATCTTGTTTTTAATATTTGATCTTGAAATATCTTTTTTATTTCCCTGGGCTGTTACATATATGGGCTTACCTTTATTTGGATATTGGGTTGTTATGTTATTCTTATTTATCTTAACTTTAGGGTTAATTTATGAGTGGATAGAAGGGGGCTTAGAGTGGGAAAATTAGCCTCTAATTGATATAGCGCATGTCTTATTTAATATTGTCAATTGTCATCTTATTAATCGGAATCTTAGGTATTATTCTTAATAGAAGCAATTTAATTATTATGCTAATGTGTGTAGAGCTAGTTTTACTGGCCTCTACTATTTTGCTTCTATTTGAGTCTCGTGTGCTCTACACGCTTTTTGGTCAAATTTTTGCGATTGTGATTCTAACTGTTGCAGCTGCCGAATCTGCTATCGGTTTAGCCATTATGGTTAATTATTACCGTTTACGTGGCACAATTGCTGTTCGAGCCTTAAATTTATTAAGAGGTTAACTCCTAATTAGAAATGAACCAAATACCTATGCAATATTTTAACTTAGCGGAGGAGAATTATTCTAAGTATGGATTATCAGTAATCCAGCTTATCCAGATTGGTAAGTTCTATGAACTTTGGCATGAGCCTGATACTCCTAGTAGGCAACAAGCATACTTTCAAGCCGAGTTATTAGTTGAGTCATCCATGCGAAGTGGGCCTTTGGGGGTAACGCCACCTATTGAACAAGTTGCCTCGTTACTTGATATGCGAATAACGTCGCCCGGTAAAAGATCCTTGCTTCAAATGGGGTTCCCAATTTACTCCCTTACTGCCCATTTAATTACTTTGTTGGATAAAGGTTGGACTGTTATAGTTATCGATGAATTAGTCACTGGTAAATCAGGGCCAAAACAACGCGCAATATCTCAGGTCTATTCTCCTAGTTGTAATTTAGAGGACTGTTCGGAATTACCCTATGTGTTATCAATTTATTTTTCTCAAGATGACTTATTGGGTATTACTTTATTTTCAGCCATGAATGGGCATAGTATAATGTTCCCTGTCTCTTGGACGGACAGAGACAAAGTAGCCCAGCTATTAATCAGTTATCGTATTAGAGAAATAGTGATTTGGGTAAACTTGGGGGTTGGCCCAGAAATTTTAAATAGAATATATAATTTATTAATTGATTGGAATTTATTCCCCCCTGAACCCAATGCTAAAATTGAAGTTATGGGAGAAGCCCCAACCAACTTACCGTGTTATTTATCTTATAGGTACGAAAATAATAAGGAGTGGCTTTTGCTCCATATTTATATAGGCATTAACGTAGGGTGGTTTAACAAAAATTATCGAGAATATACCCTTAGTAAGATATTTCAAAGTACTTGGACAGAAAATGTTAATCAGGTAAGTCTAATTAGCCTTTTAGGAGTACTGCAATTTATTAACGATCGAAATCCCAATCTTATTAAGAACCTCCAATTTCCCGAGTGTTATAATTCTGCTATTAGCTCCCTAAACTTAATATTGTGTAATCGAGCAGAATATCAATTGGACTTATTGCCTAAGGGGGGAAAACTGGGTGGTTTACTTAGTTTGGTTGATTACTGTTCTACTGCAATGGGTAAAAGACTACTCAAATTCAGACTTCTCAACCCCATTACAGATTGTTTTGACTTAAATCTTCGTTATGAGGAAATTGCTACATTTAAACAATTAATTGACAAGAAAATATTTGACAACTCCGAGTTAAAGCACATTAAAGATTTATCTTCTTTACATCGTCAATGGGCAATATGTGCCTCGAGTGATACTACCTTGCCACCTAAAAAGTTAAGTCAAATTTATCATTCTTATTTGTTTGCTAGTCAACTAATAAGTAAATTAATGAATAATAAATGAATTAATATTCAATTACCTCCTTCAGTCGGGCCCCAATTAGAATCGCTAATTGAGGAAATAGGCCAAGTTTTCCAGCTAGATAGCCTTTTGGGTGATTTTAAAGATGTATTACGGCCAACTGGTAATCTAACTAGCCTCCTTGCACAACAACAAATTTTAAGGGCCCAACTTACAGAGTGGGCGGAACAGACTTCAAATACTGTGTTTCAAGACACAATTTCTATTAAAGCTGAATATTTTAATAAAGAGGGTTATGCTTTCTCTATTTTATCTAAAAAGTTAGCTAAGTTAGAACATTATATGACTAGCGCCCCCATATCTGATAATTCAATTATTGTGTTGGGTAAAAGAGGAAGTAGCCTTATAATAACTAGTTCTGCCATTCAAAAAGTATCAATCGAATTAAATTTATTAGAAGAGCAAATTAATACTTATGTTAAACAGGCTTATAACCGAGAACTTAAAAGATTATATTTTAGTTATTCTGAACTGTTTTTACCCCTAGTAAATACGATTTCTAGATTAGATGTCGCACTAAGCGGGGCTATTTCGGCCATTAAGTTCAATTATACTAAACCTTGCTTAACACTAACGAAATCCCAACAAACCAGGGGATTAATTGAAGCAGTTAACCTGCGACACCCATTAGTAGAACAGTTAAACACTCAAGAAGAATGTGTAGCTCATAATATTAGTTTAGAGGATAAGGGAATGTTAATATTCTCAGTAAATGGTGCAGGCAAATCCACTTTACTTAAAGCAATTGGAGTCAACGTAATCTTAGCTCAAGCAGGAATGTATGTAGCTGCAGATTCATTTAGGTTAAGACCTTATCACTATTTAATTACTCGTATTTTAGGGGGGGATGATCTTCATAAAGGCCAAGGTACTTTTGAGGTCGAAATGAGAGATCTTGCAACTATATTAAAGCTCGCTAATTATAACAGCTTAATATTAGGGGACGAGATTTGTCATGGAACAGAAGTTAGTTCAGGAACAGCAATATTAGCTGCAACGATTGAAAGATTAACAACTGCACAAACTAGTTTCGTTCTTTCTACTCATCTACATCAAGTTTTTTCTTTAATTGATTCGCCAGTTCGGTGCTATCATTTATCTGTTATTCAACAAGAAGATTTGGGCCTAATTTATGAACGAAAATTGAAACCTGGTCCAGGACCCTCCCAATATGGCATCGAAGTCATGGGCCACATAATTAATGACAAAAAATTTTATAATAGTGCTTTGAAATATCGTAAACTTATTATCTGGGAGCCCCCATCCCGAAGTGGGCCAAGTTCTTTAACAGTATTTCGCCCTTCTAGATATAATGCTCAAGTTTTTATTGATTCGTGTGAAATATGCGGGGCTCCAGCGGAGGCTATCCACCACATTCAACCTAAGAAATTATGTAATAGAGGATTGAATAGAAGGTCTAACTTGGTGCCAGTCTGCTCAAGCTGTCATTTAGATATTCATAGAAATAAGATCTCTATTTTAGGTTGGAAGAGAACCCCAGGACATAGGAAATTATATTGGGTTTATCTTAATGAGTCTTTAGACAGTGGAACTGAGTAA